TAATTTTTATTTATTATAAAAATTATTAAGAATGGAAAAATTTAAATATAATATATATATATTTTTATTAATAATGATGAGTTAATAAATTTAGATAAAATATTATAAATTAAAAAATTTTTTAATAAAAAAAGATTTAATAAAATTTAATTTTAATAATTATTCTTTATTTAAATGATCTGTATTAGGATTATATTGAAATTAATTTTTAATATGTAATATTATGAAAAAAAAAAATAGAGAAAATAATAAAAATTTATTAATTTCTAATTAAAAAAAAAAAAAAAAGAAAAAAAAAAAAAAAAAGAAAATTAAAGTTCTAAAAAATATAATAAAATAATTATGTTTTGGAAATTTATTATAAATTTATTTTACATATAAATTTTAGTATATAATTTTAATTATTTAAATAATAATTAATTATATTTTAGTGTAATTAATATTAAAAATTTAAGAATTATAAGATATAGTTTAATATAAAAATTAATAACTAATTTTGTGCCAGCAGTTGCGGTTAAACAAAAGTTAAATTAAATTATTTCAGTATATAATAAATAATTAAATTATTAAAATAAATATTAAATTATTAAGTGAAATTTTAATTTAATTAAATTTTATTTTAAAATTATGATTTAATAAATTTTAATATAAACTAGGATTAGATACCCTATTATTAAAAATTTAATTTATAATACTAAAATAGTAAATAATAATTTATTGAAACTTAAATAACATGGCGGTATTTTAGTTCATTTAGAGGAATCTGTCTAATAATTGATAATCCACGAATAAATTTACTTAATTTATAATTTTGTATATCATTGTTAAAAAAATATTTTTTAGGAAAAATAATATTTAAAAATTATAATAAAAAATTAAATCAGATCAAGATGCAGAATATAATTAAGAATATGATGGATTACATTAAATATATTTATATGAATAATTTTATTGTAATAAAAATTTGAAGGTGGATTTAAATGTAATTTTAATTAGTTTATTAAAATGATTAAAAATTAAAATATGTACATATTGCCCGTCACTTTCATTTAAAAATTGAAATAAGTCGTAACAAAGTAGAGGTACTGGAAAGTGTTTCTAGAAAGATCAAATTAGAGCTTGTATAAGTATTTCATTTACATTGAAAAGAAATTAAAAATTAATTAATTTGAGGGGGAAAATTAATAATTTAAATTTAATAAAAGAAATTTTAATATTAAAAAGAAAAATGGGGGTTTGAGTATTTTTAATAGAAAAAATTAAAAGTTTTATAGTTAAATATTACTGTAAAGGAATTTATAAATAAATGAAATATAATTAATGGAAAAGTAAATTTAAATTATTGTATCTTGTGTATCAGAGTTTATTAAATAATAATAATTTATTTAAATAAATCTCGAATTTAAAAGAGTTAATTAATTAAAAAAGTTAATGTTGTATAATTATTTTAAATAATTAATTAGAAATGAAATGTTAATCGTTTTTAAATATATCTAGTTTTTTCAGAAAAAAATTTAATTTTAAATTTAAATARTTTTATAATTATTTAATTAATTATAAAAATTTAAATTTTAATATTTTAGGGGATAAGCTTTAAATTAAAAATTTATAATTAAAAATAATTAAAATTAAAATTTTTAAAATTTATATTGTTTAAAAATTATAGTTTATTATAAAAAATTTTATTAAAAATAAAATTTAAGATAAAAAAATTTAAATTGTTATGAAAAAATAATTTATAATTTAATAAAATTAGAAATAATGATAAAATTAGTATAATATAATAAGTTAAAAAAAAAATTATAAATAATTAAGTTAAAGGAATTCGGCAAAAATTTATATTCACTTGTTTATCAAAAACATGTCTTTTTGATAATAATTTAAAGTCTAATCTGCCCACTGATATTATATTAAAGGGCTGCAGTATATTGACTGTACAAAGGTAGCATAATCATTAGTCTTTTAATTGAAGACTTGTATGAAAGATTTGATGAAATATAAACTGTCTCTAATTTATGATTAGAAATTAATTTTTTAGTTAAAAAGCTAAAATAAAATTAAAAGACGAGAAGACCCTATAGAGTTTTATATTTTATTTAATTAGTATTAAATATATAATTAAATATATTAATTAAAAAAAATATTGTGTTGGGGTGATAGAAAAATTTAATAAACTTTTTTTAAAATTAAACATAAATAAGTGGTTAATTGATCCATTAATAATGATTAAAAGAAAAAATTACCTTAGGGATAACAGCGTAATATTTTTTTTTAGTACGTATAAAAAAAAAAGTTTGCGACCTCGATGTTGGATTAAGATAAAATTTAAATGCAAAAGTTTAAAATTTTGATCTGTTCGATCATTAAAATCTTACATGATCTGAGTTCAAACCGGTGTAAGCCAGGTTGGTTTCTATCTTTAATAAAAAAAAAATATTTTAGTACGAAAGGATCAAATATTTAAAATAATTTTATAATAATGAATATTAATAATATAGTTTATAAACTATTTTGGCAGAAAATTGTAATGATTTTAGAATTCATATATATATATTATATTTAATATATAAATAGTATATGATATTAATAGATTTATTAAATATTTTAATTGGTATATTAGTTTTGATTATTGGGGTATTAATTGGGGTTGCTTTTTTGACTTTATTAGAACGTAAAGTTTTAGGTTATATTCAAATTCGTAAAGGTCCTAATAAAATAGGATATATAGGTTTATTACAACCTTTTTGTGATGCTATTAAATTATTTTCTAAAGAACAAGTTTATTTAAATTATTCAAATTATTTAGTTTATTATTTTTCTCCTGTAATAAGTTTTATTTTATCTTTAATGGTGTGAATATTAATTCCTTATATGTTTAATATAATTATATTTAATTTAGGAATTTTATTTTTTTTATGTTGTACTAGAATTGGAGTTTATACTTTAATAGTTGCTGGTTGATCTTCAAATTCAAATTATTCTTTATTAGGGGGTTTACGAGCAGTAGCTCAAACAATTTCTTATGAAGTTAGAATATCTTTAATTATAATATCTAGAATTATTATAATTATAGATTTTAATTTAATAAAATTTTTTGATTATCAGATTATAATTTGATTTATATTTATAATAATGCCTTTAAGATTATGTTTTTTATCTTCTTTAATAGCTGAAACTAATCGAACTCCTTTTGATTTTGCTGAGGGGGAAAGAGAATTAGTTTCTGGGTTTAATATTGAATATAGAAGAGGGGGATTTGCTTTAATTTTTTTATCTGAATATTCTAGAATTTTATTTATAAGTTTATTATTTGTAATTATGTATATAGGGGGTTATGATTTAACTTTAATTTTTTATTTAAAGTTAGTTTTTTTATCTTTTTTTTTTATTTGGGTTCGTGGTACTTTACCTCGTTATCGTTATGATAAATTAATATATTTATGTTGAAAGAGATATTTACCTATTTCTTTAAATTTTTTATTATTTTTTATAGGTTTAAAAATATTTTTAGGTTATTAAATAATTTTAGTATAAATTAATAGAATAAATATTCTTTCTTATGTTTTCAAAACAAATGCTTATAACAAGCTCATTAATTAGTTATTAAAAATTAAATTATCTCATATTTTATTAAAAATGGGGTTAATAATAAAATAGGAAAAATATAAAATTGTTAAAATTTGTCCTGTAATAATATATGGAGCTTCTACTGATCGAGCTCCAATTCAAGTTAATAAAATAATAATAGTAATTAAAGATCAAAATAAAATTTGATTTAATGGATAAAATTGAATTCCTTGAATTTTTTTATTAAAAGTAAAAGGTAAAATAATTAAAATTAAAATTGATATAACTAAAGCAATAACTCCTCCTAATTTATTTGGAATTGATCGTAAAATAGCATAAGCAAATAAAAAATATCATTCAGGTTGAATATGAATAGGTGTTACTAATGGATTTGCCGGGATAAAATTATCTGGGTCCCCTAAAAGATATGGATTTGTAAGAGAAAGTAGAGTTAGTGATAAAATTAAAATAATAAATCCAATTAAGTCCTTAAATGTAAAAAATGGATGAAAAGGAATTTTATCTAAATTACTATTAATTCCAAGGGGATTATTAGATCCTGTTTGATGAAGAAATAATAAATGAATTATTGTTAACATTATAATAATAAATGGAAATAAAAAATGAAAGGTATAAAATCGAGTTAAGGTTGCATTATCAACAGCAAATCCTCCTCAAATTCAATTTACTAATATTGTTCCTAAGTAAGGAATAGCTGAAAGTAAATTAGTAATAACTGTTGCTCCCCAAAAAGATATTTGTCCTCAGGGTAAAACATATCCTATAAATGCTGTAGCTATTAATAAAAATAAAATAATAATTCCTACTATTCATGTATACATTAAATTAAAAGATTCATAATAAATTCCTCGTCCGATATGTAAATAAATACAAATAAAAAAAAATGATGCTCCATTAGCATGTAATGTTCGAATTAATCAACCATAATTAACATTTCGACAAATATAGTTTACGCTATAAAAAGCTATTTCAATATTAGCTGTATAATATATAGTTAAAAATAATCCTGTAATAATTTGAATTATTAAACATAAAGCAAGAAGAGATCCAAAATTTCATCATGAAGAAATATTAGAAGGTGAAGGAAGATCAATTAATGAATTATTAATAATTTTAATAATAGGATGAGTTTTTCGAATAGGTTTAAAAATATTTATCATTAGTTATTTATTATTATCAGATTAATTTTAAATATTTGATCGTAATGGGCCAAAAAAAATATTAGTAATTTTTACTACTGCAACAAGAGCAATAAATAAATAAATAATTATTATTAAAGTTAATATATAAGTTTGTTCATTATATAATTTAGATAAATTAAAATTAAATTCATTATTAAAAAATAAAAATAAATTAAAAAAATTATTTATTTCATCATTAAATGAAAAATTTATTCAAAATAAATTATTTTTAAAGAAAAAACTAATAATTAATAATATAAATAATAAAAAAAAAAATCTTTTATTAAATAAAGAGATTTTAAATAATTCATTTGAAGCAATACTAGAAACATAAATAAATAATACTAATAATCCTCCTAAAAAAATTAAAAATAAAATATAAGAAAATCAATAAGTATTAATTAATATTCTTGATAATAAACATATAAAAAGAGTTTGAATTAAAATTATTAATCCTATAGAAAATGGATGGTTTAGAAAAAATATAAAAATTGATGTTGAAATTAAAGATAAAGATAAAAATATTTTTATAATATCAAAGAATAGTTTAATTAAAATAATAATTTTGGAGATTATAGATAAAGATATTCTTTTTCTTTGAAGTTTTTAAAGAATTTTCTTATTTTTGGTTTACAAGACCAAGGTTTTTTTTAAACTATAAAAACAAATGATAATAAATATATGATTAGTTATTTTTTTAATATTTTTATTTGGGAATATAATTTTTGTTTCTAAACATAAACATTTATTAATTGTATTATTAAGATTAGAATTTATAGTTTTAAGAATTTTTTTTTTTTTAATAATATATTTAATAATATTAGATTATAATATATATATATTAATAGTTTTTTTAGTTTTTTCAGTTTGTGAGGGGGCTTTAGGACTATCAATTTTAGTTTCTATAATTCGAACTCATGGTAATGATTATTTTCAAAGATATAATTTAATTTAAATGATAAAGTTTTTATTTATAATTTTTTTTATAATTCCTTTATGTTTTAAAAAAAATATGTTTTGAATGGTTCAATTGATAATAATAATAATAATATTAATATTTATAAATTTAACATTAAATATTATAAATTTTTCTAATTTAAGTTATATAATAGGGTGTGATTTAATTTCTTATGGTTTAATTTTATTAAGAATTTGAATTAGAAGTTTAATAATTATGGCGAGAGAAAATTTATATAAAAGAAAATTTTATGATAATTTTTTTTTATTAAATATTGTTATACTTTTAATTATATTATATTTAACTTTTAGAGTAATAAATTTATTTATATTTTATTTATTTTTTGAGGGGAGATTAATTCCTACTTTAATATTAATTATTGGGTGGGGATACCAGCCTGAACGTATTCAGGCTGGTATATATTTATTATTTTACACTCTTTTTGTTTCTTTACCTTTATTATTAGGTATTTTTTTTATTTATGATAAAATAAGAAGAATAATAATATATTTTATAAAATTTTATAATTATGATATATTATTATTATATTTAAGAATAGTAATAGCTTTTTTAGTAAAAATACCTATATATTTTACTCATTTATGATTACCAAAAGCTCATGTTGAAGCTCCTGTTTCTGGCTCTATAATTTTAGCTGCTATTATGTTAAAATTAGGAGGTTATGGTTTATTACGAATTTTAGTTATTTTACAAAAAATTAATTTAAAAATTGGGTTTATTTGAATTGTTATTAGTTTAATTGGGGGTTTATATATTAGACTAAAATGTTTTTGTCAAGTTGATATGAAATCTTTAATTGCTTATTCTTCAGTTGCTCATATAAGCATAGTAATTGGGGGTATTATAACAATGAATTATTGAGGATTTATTGGTGCTTATATTTTAATAATTGGTCATGGATTATGTTCTTCTGGAATATTTTGTTTATCAAATATTAGATATGAACGTTTAGGAAGACGAAGTTTATTTTTAAATAGGGGAATAATAAATTTTATACCTTCAATAAGTATGTGATGATTTTTATTTATATCTTCAAATATAGCTGCCCCACCTTCTTTAAATTTAATAGGGGAAATCAGATTAATTAATAGATTAGTAAGTTGATCTTGAGTTAGAATAATTATATTAATGGGGATTTCTTTTTTTAGAGCGGGCTATAGATTATATTTATTTTCATATACTCAACATGGAAAATATAATCTAGGAGTTTATAGATTTTATAGAGGAGTTTCACGAGAATATTTAATATTAATATTACATTGATTACCTTTAAATATTTTAGTTTTAAAAATTGATTATAGAATAATTTGATTTTACTTAAATAATTTAAAAAAAAATATTGATTTGTGGTATCAAAAATGTGAAATTATTAGTCATTTTAAGTTATTAATAAATATTCTCTTTGTTTTATTAGATTTTTTTTTTTATTTTTTTTTATATTAATTAATTTTTTTATAATAATTTATTTTATTATAAATAATATAGTAATATTATTAGAGTGAGAGGTTATTTCTTTTAATTCTATAAATGTTGTTATATCTATTTTATTAGATTGAATATCTTTATTATTTATAATATTTGTTTCATTAATTTCTTCTTCTGTAATTTTTTATAGAAAAAGATATATAAGTTCAGAATTAAATTTAAATCGTTTTATTATTTTAGTTTTATTATTTGTTTTTTCAATAATTTTATTAATTATTAGACCTAATATAATTAGAATTTTTTTAGGATGAGATGGATTAGGTTTAGTTTCTTATTGTTTAATTATTTATTATCAAAATATTAAATCTTATAATGCTGGAATATTAACAGCATTATCAAATCGAATTGGGGATGTTATGATTTTAATATTAATTTCTTGAATAATTAATTATGGAAGTTGAAATTATATTTTTTATTTAAATTTTATATCAAATGATTATTCAATAAAGGTTATTGGTGTTTTAGTTATTATAGCGGCTATAACAAAAAGAGCTCAAATTCCTTTTAGATCTTGATTACCTGCTGCTATAGCTGCTCCAACTCCAGTTTCTGCTTTAGTTCATTCTTCTACTTTAGTAACTGCGGGTGTTTATTTATTAATTCGGTTTAATAATTTATTAGTTGATATATTTTTTTTTAAGGTATTATTATTATTATCTGGGTTGACTATATTTATAGCTGGAATTTGTGCTAATTATGAGTTTGATTTAAAAAAAATTATTGCTCTTTCAACTTTAAGACAATTAGGATTAATAATAAGAATTTTAAGAATAGGTTATGGTGATTTAGCTTTTTTTCATTTATTAACTCATGCTATATTTAAAGCTTTATTATTTATATGTGCTGGTGTTATTATTCATATAATAAGAGATAATCAAGATATTCGTATAATAGGGGGGATTAGAATATATATTCCTTTAACTTCTTTATGTATAAATATTTCTAATTTAGCTTTATGTGGAATTCCTTTTTTAGCTGGGTTTTATTCTAAGGATATAATTTTAGAAGTAGTTAGAATGAGAAATTTAAATTTATTTGTATATTATTTATATTATATTTCTACAGGTTTAACTATATTTTATACTATTCGTTTATTAATATATTTAATAGTAAATGATTTTAATTTATTATCAATTTATAATTTATATGATGAAGATTTTGTTATATTAAAGGGAATATTTTTATTATTATTTATAAGATTAATTTCTGGTAGATTTTTAAGATGAATAATTTTTTCTTATCCTTATATAATTTATCTTTCTTTTAATATAAAAATAATAGTTATTTATGTAAGATTAATTGGTATATTATTAGGTTATATTATTAGTAATATGAGTATTTATTCTGTGAATAAATTTATTATGACTTATAATTTAAGAATTTTTTTAACTATAATATGATTTTTACCTGGGTTATCAACTTATATAATAAATTATAGATTTTTAAGATTAGGACAAAAATTATTAAAAAATATTGATATAGGTTGGGGGGAAATTTATAAAAGACAAGGTATTTATAATATTATTAAAAATTATTCTATAATTTTTTATATTTATCAATTAAATAATTTTAAAATTTTTTTATTTAGATTTGTTTTATGAATAATAATTTTTATTTTTATATTAATATTATAATTAATTTAAATAGCTTAAGTTTAGAGTATAATATTGAAGATATTAGGGTGATTAATTAATCTTTAGATAATATATATATATATATATATATATATATATATATATATATATTTATAAAAATTATTTATTTTATTTTTACAATGAAAATGTAATGTTTTATTTTAAACTATATAAATAAAGAAATATTAATGATTTTAATCACTATAAATTAAGTTAGCAGCTTAATTGTAATATATTTCTAATTGGAATTTATATTCAATTTTATCATTAACAGTGATATACCTCTAATTTGGTTTCAATTAATAAATAAGGAGTAATAAACTCTATCTTTTAGGTCGAAACTAAATGCAAATTGCTTCTTATTTAAGATAAATTGAATTTCAATATTTTTTGAATGCAAATCAAATGTTTTTTATAAACTATAATCCTAATAATTATTAAATTAATTAATTCAATTTAATATATTTTGATTTCATTCATGATATAAACCAATTAATAATATAATAATAAAAAAAAATCTAGTTTTGTATCAAATTAAAAAATTAACTATTTTAAATGTTGGAATAAGCGGAAAAATAAGAGCAATTTCTACATCAAAAATTAAAAAAATTATAGTAATTAAAAAAAAATGTAATGAGAATGGAATTCGAGCTAAACATTTAGGATCAAATCCACATTCAAATGGTGAACATTTTTCTCGATCAAGAAGTGATTTTTTTGAAATAATAAATGAAATTATTATAAATAAATTTGAAATTATTAATATTATTAATGATAAAATTATTAATATAATGATTATTTATATTAATTGATTATTAATCTTTTTGATTGGAAGTCAAATATACTAAATATATTATATAAATAATTAATTTCCTCATCAATAAATTGAGATATAAAGGAAAAGTCAAACTACATCTACAAAATGTCAATATCATGCTGCTGCTTCAAATCCAAAGTGATGATTTCTTGAAAAATGATTATTTAAATGACGAATAAAGCATGTAGTTAAAAAAATTGTTCCAATAATTACATGAAGACCATGGAATCCTGTTGCTATAAAAAATGTTGATCCATAAATTCTATCTGCAATAGTAAAAGGTGCTTCTAAATATTCATAAGCTTGTAAAATTGTAAAATAAATTCCTAAAATAATTGTAATAAATAATCTTTGAGAGGTTTGAGTGAAATTATTTTCTATAAGGGAATGATGAGCTCAAGTTACTGTAATTCCAGATGTAATTAAAATAATTGTATTTAATAAAGGAATTTGAAATGGATTAAATGGAATAATACTTATAGGGGGTCATATAGCTCCGATTTCAATATTAGGGGATAAACTTCTATGAAAAAATGCTCAAAAAAATGAAATAAAGAAAAAAATTTCTGAAATAATAAATAAAATTATTCCTCATCGAAGTCCGTTAGATACTAATATAGTATGTTTACCTTGATATGTTCCTTCTCGACATACATCTCGTCATCATTGATATATAGTTAGTAATACAATTAAATAACCTAATATAAGAAGATTAATATTAAAATTATGAAATCATTTAATTAATCCTGTAACTAAAGTTATAGTTCCAATTGCTCCAGTTAATGGTCATGGACTGTAATCTACTAAATGATATGGATGGTTGTGGTTTATTGACATTAATTAACTTCTCTAGAATAAAGTGTTCTAAGAATAGTAATTACATAAGCTTGAATAACTGCAACTGCTGATTCTAAAATTAATAATAAAATTTGAATAAAAATTAAAATAATTAAAAAGTAATTAGATATATTAGTTCCTGTATTTCTTAATAATGTTAATAATAAATGTCCTGCAATTATATTAGCTGTTAAACGAACAGCTAAAGTTCCTGGTCGAATAATATTACTAATTGTTTCAATTAATACTATAAATGGTATAAGAATTGTAGGTGTACCTTGGGGGATTATATGAATAAATATATGTTGAGTATTATTAATTCATCCATAAATTATGAATCTTAATCATAATGTTAATGAGATTGATAATGAAATATTTAAATGTCTAGTACTAGTAAAAATATATGGGAATAATCCTAAAAAATTATTAAATAAAACAAAGAAAAAAAGGGAAATAAAAATAAATGTTGACCCTTTAAATCTATTTCTACCTAAAAGAGTTTTGAATTCATTATGAAGTTTATTTGAAATTAAATTTCACAAAATAAAATGTCGATTAGGAATAAATCAAAAAGAATAAGGAATAAATAATAATCCAATAAAAGTTCTAATTCAATTTAATGGTAAGTTTAAAATATTAGTAGATGGATCAAAAATTGAGAATAAGTTATTTATCATTTTCAATTTTGATTATGAGAAATTTTAATTATATTTTTATTATTTATTTTAATTATTTTATAATTAAAAATATAAAAATTTATAATAATAAAAATTAAAAAAACACAAATAAAGAAAATAAAGAAAAAAATTCAATTAATTGGTATTATTTGAGGAATAAAAGAATATTACTTTAGTAATAATTTAAATTTGACATATTTATGTTATTAATTAACTAATTCTTTCATTAGAGGTAGATGCTAATTTACCATAAAGTGGTTTAAGAGACCAATACTTGCTTTCAGTCATCTAATGAATAATTATTAATTCAATTAATAAAATTTTTAATTGAAATTCTTTCAATTACAATTGGTATGAATCTATGATTTGCTCCACAAATTTCAGAACATTGTCCAAAAAAAATTCCTGGACGATTAATAAAAAATCTTGTTTGATTTAATCGTCCAGGATTAGCATCTACTTTTACTCCTAAAGATGGGACTGTTCATGAATGGATAACATCTGTAGCTGTTACTAAAATACGAATTTGGTTATTTATTGGTAAAACAACTCGATTATCAACATCTAAAAGACGAAAATTATTAATATTTTCATTTGAATTAATTATATATGAGTCAAATTCAACATTATTAAAATCTGAATATTCATAACTTCAATATCATTGATGACCAATTGATTTTAATGTAATTAATGGATTATTAAGCTCATCTAATAAATAAAGTAAACGAAGAGAAGGTAAAGCAATAAAAATTAAAGTAATAGCTGGTAAAATAGTTCAAATTAATTCAATTATTTGACCTTCTAATAAAAATCGGTTAATATAAGAATTAAAAAATAAATTTAATATTAAATATCCAACTAAAATTGTAATTATAATTAAAATAATTAAAGTATGATCGTGAAAAAAAATAATTTGTTCTATTAAAGGTGATGCTCTGTTTTGATAATTTAAATTAGATCATGTTGCCATTTCTAAAAAAAGGATAAAACCTTTATAAATGGGGTTTAAATCCATTACATATAATCTGCCATATTAGAAGTTACTTAAAATTGGTAATTCATTATAAGAGTGTTCTGAAGGTGGAAGATTTTGATATCATTCAATTGAAGAAGGTATATTTAAAGGAAATAAAATAATACGTTGATTAATTATTGATTCTCATACAATAATAATTATTATTATTATAGAAATAAGAGAAATATATGATCCAAAGGATGAAATAATATTTCATGAAACGAATCTATCTGGGTAATCTGAATAACGACGTGGTATACCTGCTAAACCTAAAAAATGTTGGGGGAAAAAAGTTAAATTTACTCCAATAAATATAGAAATAAATTGAATTTTTAATAAATAATTATTTATTATTAAACCTGTAAATAAGGGATATCAATGAATAAAACCTCCCATAATAGCAAATACAGCTCCTATAGATAAAACATAATGAAAATGGGCTACTACATAATAAGTATCATGTAAAGTGATATCAATTGATGAGTTTGCTAAAACAACTCCTGTTAATCCACCTACTGTAAATAGAAAAATAAATCCTAATCCTCATAATATAGAAGGTCTATAATTAATTTGTGTTCCATGTAATGTAGCTAATCAACTAAAAATTTTAATTCCTGTGGGGACAGCAATAATTATAGTTGCTGATGTAAAATAAGCTCGAGTATCAATATCTATTCCTACAGTAAATATGTGATGAGCTCAAACAATAAATCCTAATAATCCAATTGCTATTATAGCATAAATTATTCCTAAACATCCGAAGGTTTCTTTTTTTCCTCTTTCTTGAGAAATGATATGGGAAATTATACCAAATCCTGGTAAAATTAAAATGTAAACTTCTGGATGTCCAAAAAATCAAAATAAATGTTGATATAAAATTGGATCTCCTCCACCAGCTGGGTCAAAAAATGATGTGTTAATATTTCGATCTGTTAAAAGTATAGTAATAGCTCCTGCTAATACTGGTAATGAAAGAACTAATAATAATGCTGTAATTCCTACTGCTCAAACAAATAAAGGTATTTGATCAAAAGATATACCATTTACACGTATATTAATAATTGTTGTAATAAAATTAATAGCTCCTAGAATAGAAGAAATTCCTGCTAAGTGAAGTGAGAAAATTGCTAAATCAACTGAAGATCCTCCATGAGCAATATTAGATGAAAGTGGGGGGTACACTGTTCATCCTGTTCCTGCTCCATTTTCTACAATTCTACTAGAAATTAATAATACTAATGATGGGGGTAAAAGTCAAAAACTTATATTATTTATTCGTGGAAATGCTATATCAGGGGCTCCTAATATAAGAGGTACTAATCAATTACCAAATCCTCCTATTATAATTGGTATAACTATAAAAAAAATTATAATAAAGGCATGAGCTGTAACAATAGTATTATAAATTTGATCATCTCCAATTAATGATCCTGGGTTTCCTAATTCAGTTCGAATTAATAAACTTAATGAAGTTCCTACTATACCTGCTCAAATTCCAAAAATAAAATATAAAGTACCAATATCTTTATGATTTGTTGAAAATAATCATTTTCGCTAATAAAATGGCTGAGTTATAAGCGATAAATTGTAAATTTATTAACGAGAATTTTCTCTTTTATTATGATTAAAGTCTTATATTCAATAATGATATGAAATTGCAAATTTTAAGGTGTAAAGTATACTAAGGCTTAAAGAAATTTCTTTATAAATAATTTTGAAGATTATTAGTTTAATTTAACTTAAAACCTTAAAAAAAAAATAAGGTTCTAATAATTATTCCTAATAAGGAAATAAATCTAGAAATATTAATAAAAATTATAAAATTATTTTTAATAAAAATTTTATATCATTTTAATTTAATAGAATAAAATATAAAAGATGAATAAATAATTCGAATATAAATAAATAATATAATTAATCTTGATATTGTAAAAATAAAAGAGATAATAAATAAATTATTATATAATAAGTAATTAATAATTATTCATTTAGGAAAAAATCCTAAGAATGGGGGTAATCCTCCTAAAGATAAAAAATTAATTAAAATTGAAAATTTAATTGAAAAATTTAAATTTAAATTAAATAATTGATTAATATAAAAAATATTAATAATATAAAATAAAAAACATATAATAGAAATAAATAAAGAATATAATAAAAAATATAATATTCATAAATTTTCTCTGATAGATAATGCTGATAATATTCATCCTAAATTATTAATTGATGAAAAAGCTATTAATTTTCGTAGTGATGTTTGATTAAATCTACTAATAGTTCCAATTAAAACATTAAAAATTATAATTAAAAATAAAAATTTTAAATTTATATAATATGATAATAAAATTATAGGGGAAATTTTTTGTCATGTTATTAAAATAAAACAATTAAATCATGATAATCCTTCTATAATATTAGGAAATCAAAAATGAAATGGAATAGATCCTATTTTTATTAATAATGATGAGTTAATAAGAATAGATAAAATATTATTTGTAAAAAAATTTTTTAATAAAAAAAGATTTAATAAAATAGAAAATAAAAAATTAATGGATGCAATAGATTGAGTTAAAAAATATTTTAATGATGCTTCTGAATTTAGTAAATTATTGGGGTTAGATATTAGGGGGATAAATCTTAATAAATTAATTTCTAAACCAATTCAACATCCTAATCATGAATTTGCTGAAATAGAAATTAAAGTTCTAAAAAATACAATAAATAAGAAAAATATTTTATTTGAATTAATTATAAATAAAATCTAAAATAGAAGTTATAAACATAATGAGTTTTACTCATATTAAAAAAAATTATATTTTAGTGTAAGATGCACGATAATTTTTGAAATTATAAGATATAGTTTAATTCTATAAAATATAATAAAGGTAATATTTTACATAATTTATTCTATCAGAATAATCCTTTTTATCAGGCACTTTATTTTTAAAAAAAAGGGGTTTCCTTTATATTTGGGGTATGAACCCAAAAGCTTATTTTAGCTTATTTTTAA